CTCTTTTTTTGTTTGTATAAATGGCAACAAATCGAGCACTTTTCCGCTATGTTTCAAAAAAAATGGAGTTTTTTTTTCGAATTTCTAAGTTTTTTTATAAGTTCATTGCAGTGACTCTTTTTTCTCAAAAGGATTGCTTCCTTTTTTTTGTTTGTCCATTACTTAATTTACACTGATTAAGTCTTCTAAATCTAATAACTAACTAATAACTAACTAATAAGTAAATGGAAAAGGAAAATCTGGAAAAATCTAAACAAAGAATGGGAATCTTTGAACAATAGGATGAAGAACTATTCTTATTTCGACACAAGAAAAGAAAAATGCCTTTTCTGTGTCGAAGACTAGTAAGACGAAGGAAGAAGACCCTGTTTTTTTTTTAACTTTTTGAATTAGTAATTTTTTTTTAACTTTTTGTTCTACTCATTTCTCCTTCCTTTCGATTTTCCGCTTATTTATCTTATGTTATTTATCTTAATGTTTAGTATCTTTTCAAATTTGATTCTATTAGAATAGAAAACAAAACTCATTCTGTGCCATTGAAATATAACAATAAAAAAAGGGCGCACCCCTCCAATCCAATTTTGATGGAAAAAAGAAAAGAAGGGGTAAAGTCAAATAGTTGTCTTCACACTTAGGAATGTGGGAAAAGTAATTCCTGATATCTGGTAGAAAAAGCATATAAACAAGCAAAAGGCTTTGCATACTCTAATTATCAGGAAGAATTTGGTTCTTCTTTACAAGATTGATGTTTATAAATTATAAATCCGCGGGTCTAAAAATTCATTTCGGACAATTGAACCTTCTCAAACTGTTTCTTTTTAAGAACCAAAAAGATTTGTGCCAAAACAATAGATGTAAAGAAGAGGAAAAGGCCTTGTAAACGTAATGGATCTTGAAGTACGATTTCCGTATCCCCCTGCCCAAATCCACCTACATTAGGATTACTCGTTAATGGTTGATCGAGTTTGATAGGTTCACCCTCGGAAACGAGAAGTTCTGGTCCTGGAGGGAGAATATCAACTACTTGACGGCCGTCCGCTGCATCCGTTATGGTTATTTCGTACCCTCCTTTTTCTTTTCGTATGATTTTGCTTACTATACCTGCTGACGTAGCATTATAAACTGTATTATTACTTTTGCTCCCGTCGGGATAAATTTGACCCCTTCCTCTGTTTCCGCCTACGTATATGGGATATTTTAAGAAATGAACATCCTTATTAGTAGCAGGGTCTGGGGAAAGAATAGGAAAGGTGATTTCACTATATTTCTGACCAGGAACAGGGCCTATCACAAGAATATTTTTTTTAGTAGGGCGATAGTTCTGAAAAGACAGATTGCCTATCTTTTCTTTCATCTCGGGCGAAATACGATCGGGTGGAGCTAATTCAAACCCCTCCGGTAAAATAAGAACTGCCCCCACATTCAAACCCCCCTTCTTACCGTTAGAAAGAACTTGTTTCAGTTGCATATCATAAGGAATTCTAACAACTGCTTCAAATACAGTATCCGGAAGTACCGCTTGTGGAACCTCAATATCCACGGGCTTATTAGCTAAATGGCAATTGGCACATACAATACGCCCCGTTGCTTCTCGTGGATTTTCATAACCCTGTTGCGCAAAAATGGGATATGCATTTGAAATAGATGTCCCCGTTATTATATATATCACGAGCGATACGGAAATGGATCGAGTAATCTCTTGCTTTATCCAAGAAAAGGTATTTCTAGTTTGCATGGTCCAATCATTGATCCCGAAGGTTTCTACAATAAAATTAGGCGGGTCGCTAGTAGAGTTCCCTATCCATTATTTTGTTATTTTTTTTTTTTTTTGCTTTGCTTATATACAAAGGAAGAAACATTCTAATTTGATCAGCGACTCTCTTTCATTGAACGATAAATAATTACAAGGGATGGAGATACACGATTTAAATACTGAAAGGTCCAATATTTAAAAAATGTATCTATAAGGACCGGAAGGGTGGAAACAAGAACAGATATAATCTGATCATTATGAGAAAATCCAAAATCTTTGTAGATATAGCCAATCATTAGTTCCCAACCATGGGTCGAATGGTATCCGGTAAATAATTCAGTTAAAAAAAGAATAGAAAAAGCTTTTATTGTGTCACTTAAATTATATAGGAATTCTTTAACCCAAGAGTTAAGAATACCAAGCTCCTCACTACCCAAAAATGAATAACCACTTAGAATAACGAAACAGATTATATTTGTCGAAAAGTGCAAAATCGTATCGATACAACCCGCATTGTGCGCCTTTAGCAATTGGATCGTTTCTTTTTGGATTCCTATACGAAGTTTTTGTAAATGTGTTTCCGGGTATTCTTTTATCATTTCGTCCAACAGGAAGAGTTCCTCTAATTCTATGAATTGGTGTAGAATATTTTTTTCTTGAATATCATTCAACAGAATTTCGGATTGTCTAGTATTCCACCAATGAGTAATCCAGGGTTTCAGACTTTTATTAAAAAGGAGAGAGATCCACCAAGGCAAAAATACTATGGATGTAAGAGAGAGAAGGGGAATGAATACTTTCTTTTTCGTCATTTTTTGATCGGTGACTTGTTAATCAACCCTACCTCCTTCGTTGAATTTATGTGATCTAAGTTTTCTATCAAACATGAGTTCCATTATAACGTAGCGGGATTATTCTCTGCTTTTTATTTTGATTCAGTACTTAGTCCTTGAATCCAAAAAGAATCCGCTTCGAATTCGAATGAAATCGAAATCTAGATAATCTATATATTAGAGGGTTTTCCATATATTAGAGAGGTTCCAGATCGATTAAATTCGAAAAAATTGCTCTCTTTCGATAAATGCCCGAAAGGGCCGCTTCAAATACTCAAATTCTATTCCGATTTCGAGACGACAGAACTCCCCTTCTATCAAAATAGAAAATATGTCATAAAATTTCGCGGGTTATCTAGGCTATCTATACTATATATATATATAGCCCAGGAATAACGGAGAAATTTTATGAAGAATATTATGAAAAATGAGTGAAAAAAAAGACCGAAAGGTTAGCGTTACGGTCTAAGAGCGAGATCCAATCGGTTGCTTTGGTTCTTAAGGAGCACAAAAGAAAGGATAAAGGAAAAAAGGTCAATTGACAAAAGAAAGTAGAGAAAATTGACAAGATATGTTCCATCTGTATCTAACGTACCAATTCCAAATATTGAAAAAAAAAAAAAAAAGAGAAAGTATTGATTCCGAAATGCTTTACTACTTTGTTTGATATATAAGATTAAGATGAATCTATTATTTCGATTTCTTACTTGTTTTATTATTGAATTGAGTTGATTGACTTTACATTTACAAAAAACTGTGGACAAAAAAAGGGTTTTGTTTTATGTTATGCCTCTCCTCTTCTGTATACATATGCTTTAGCCCGACTGGTCATTTTTAAGAAACTTCAGCTACGTTATGCTATAAAAAAAAGAGAATTCTTGGCTGGAGTTTTTTTATTCCTGACGAGATATAAAGAAATTTCAATTCATTTTTTCAAAGGACTTCAATTGGTACACGCAAGAAATAGGCCAATTCCGCAGCTTTTTGCTCAATTTCTCGTGGAGTAAAATTATCATCAGGGCGAGTCAAGGGAACGGCCCCCTGTCCTCTGATTTCCATATAAAGGACACGACGAGCATAAATACCCTCTTTAACTTCTATTCGGATGGACTGAATATCTTTCATAAGGAATCGTAGAAGGATGCGACGGTTTTTTCCAGGAAACCCCCAACGAAAAATACACACTATTTCTTCTCGTCTATCGAATCGATCATAACCACTGCCTACATTCCAAAAAATTGTGCACCACAAATAGGAACTAATAAAGAGACCCGCGATCCCATAGAAAGACATCACGATTCCTTGTGGAAAAAAAACAATTTGCTGAGCCGGAAATAAAGATACCAAATTCCTACCAAGATAACTCGAAGTTCCAACCAATAAAAATCCTAATGAACCTAAAAAAAGGATAAAGGACCATAAAAAATTGCTTGTTTTTCGAGACCCCGCTATAAATTCTATCCATATAGATTCTGATCGCCAACTCATACATACGAGATCCAGGTTTTTTTATTGGAATTGAGAGACTAACCAAAAAGAATTTGACTTTACTTTTTTTGTTTCCGAAGAAACTCTCATCAACTAGCACTATTCTGATGTGAACCTTTAGTAGTAATTCATCGAATTGGTTAGATCGAAAACCAACCCCATATATATATTTAGTTCTACTAAATCCAATATTCTACTAAATCGATATCCGTGGTATCTAAGTCTTGAAAAAAAAAAGATACGATTGTGTATCTTGGCCCCAGGCCCCGTCGGATCTAAAAAATCTTGGTTTTTTGAATATAAAGGGATAAAGAAGCCATTGCAATTGCCGGAAGTACTAGGGCCACTAAAGGCACAAAAATGGATGGAGTTGACATAGAATGGGTACCTCAATTTAATATTTGTACCTGTTATTGGTATAATTGTTATATTGTTAGTTAGAAAGATATCTTATAATAATTATATTCTAATTAGTATATTATACTAAGTCTATCTAAACGAGTATATATATATCTAATAAGTGCAAGGAAAGTAGACTGAAATAAATGGACTTGCCCCATCGGAAATATATGATAAGCCACTTTCTTTATTCTTCTTACTTTCTTTTTATTCTTTTTATTCTTTTTCGATTTCTCTTGTTTTTTTGTCGTCGAAGTGGAATTAAAAAAAGTTAAAAAAGAAAGAGTTTATTAAAAATTCTCGAAGGATTCAATTTGTTAGAATCCAACAGGGATTTTTAGTAAAAAAAAAAAGAAAATAGAATTCTCGCAATATAGAAAAAGATGCAAAATCCTATAACCCCTCTATCTATATTTTTCCCTATTTTTTTATCTATACATATGCAAGAGAGGAAGATGAAATTCGTTTTCTTTGTCTCACCTAATTCTAATTTGATTTCCCGGGAGGAAAAAGCAAAATTCACTTTT